CTTGAAATAAAATGAAATAAAATACCACAACTATGTATCTAGGGAATGGAATAGTCGCTTGAAAGCGACTATTTCATTCCCTAGATACATAGTTGAAATTCCATTATAGATTCAGTACGAATATACAGACCAGGCCGTGCTAAAGATGTAAAACCCTTTTATTTATCTTTAGATTAGAAGAGATGAAATCATTTCAATAGATTGAAACCTTATTTTTAGGTAAATCAAATCCGAAATGTTTCTGTAGAATGTCCAATATCCGTTTCACATCTTCCATGCAAAAATGTTCAATTTTTAGAAGATCTTCTTGACTGTTATTCAAAAGGTCCAATAATGTATGTATATTGGACTTTTTAAGACAGTTATAGGTCTTGGAAGGCAATTCTGATTGATCAATAAAAATACATTTCAACGCCATTTTTTTTTTGTTTTTCCTTATATTAGCGATAGCGAATTCATCATGAAAGGTAAAAAGAGCTAAAGGGACCCCGTTTGCACTGTCCTCTAAATGGATTTCCCGCTCTTCCGCATGTAGAAAGGGAATAAATAAATCAATCAAATTGCGGGAAGCTTCATAAAGTGCTTCCTTAGGAGTTAAACTTCCATTTGTCCATATTTCTAGAAAGAGTATCTCTTGTTTTTCATTCCCATTTCCGTAAGAATGAACACTATAATTTGCATTTCGAACAGGCATGAATACTGCATCTATCGAATAACTTCCATCTTCGTTGTTATTGGGGGTTTTCATACTATACCCGCGATCTCTATCGATTTGTAATTTAATACACAAATCAAACCGTTCCGTCAGGTTAGCTATATGCTGCGTAGCATCAACTATTTCGACAGAAGGTGGTAAAATGATATCTTGAGCAGTTACATATCTAGGACCCCTGACGCAAATAGATGCGTCAAGAGTTCCATACAGATTACCTCTCAATACAATTTCTTTCAAATTCATTACAATTTCATGTACTGATTCTTCAATACCGACTATCGTTGAAAATTCATGAGGCACCTTCTCAGATTTTACACGTGTAATACATGTTCCTTCTATTTCTCCAAGTAAAGCTCTTCGCATCGCGATACCTATCATATCTGCTTGACCTTTCATAAGCGGGGACAGAATGAAACGGCTATAATAAAGGCGCTTACTGTCTATTCTTGATTCAACGCACTTCCACCGCGGTGCGCCGGTGGCTACTGCTATTTCCTCTCGAACCATGCTAATATTATTGATCTGATTTTTGAATCATTATTTATTTCTCTTGAAATCTGTTTAATTCTGATTTCTACACACGCCTTTTTTTAGGGGGCCTACATCCATTATGTGGCATTGGGGTTACATCACGTACGAAACTTAAAAGTAGACCACTTCTGCGAATGGCCCGCAATGCTGCATCTCTTCCGAGACCAGGACCTTTTATCATGACTTCTGCTCGTTGCATACCCTGATCTACTACTGTACGAATAGCATTTCCCGCAGCGGTTTGGGCTGCAAAAGGTGTCCCTCTTCTGGTACCCTTGAATCCACAAGTACCGGCGGAGGACCAAGAAACGACTCGACCTCGTACATCTGTAACAGTCACAATGGTATTGTTAAAACTCGCTTGAACATGAATAACCCCTTTTGGTATTCTACGTCCAGCCTTACGTGAACCAATACGCCCACTTCTACGTGAACCAATCCTTGGTATAGGTTTTGTCATATATATATTTTTTCATCTTATCTTATTAAGTATGAGTCAGAAATATACGGATATATCCATTTCATATTAAAGCGAATACTTTATTTGTATTTGTACATCGGATTCCTTGAAGAGTCCCTTTTAGAAAGATTATCCTTGTCTCTGTTTATGTCTCGGGTTGGAACAAATTACTAAAATTCGTCCACGTCTACGAATCAAACGACATTTTTCACAAATTTTACGAACGGAGGCTCTTATTTTCATATTTTTTTTTCCTTACCTTAATTCCGAATCTATTCTTTGGAAGAAAATAAGTCTCTTGAAATTTGGAACTCGAATCGGATCCCCACGCCCACGAAAGAAATGTTTAAAAGGGTGCCTAATCGTTCGAATCTTTGTTGCGAAGTCTATAAATTATACGTCCTCTGGTTGAATCATAACGACTTACTTCGATTTTGACTCTATCCCCTGGCAGTATCCGTATAAAACTGCGCCGGATTCTCCCTGAAACATAACCTAGGATTAAATCCTCATTATCTAAACGAACCCGGAACATACCATTGGGAAGTGATTCAGTAATTAAACCTTCATGAATCAATTTTTGTTCTTTCATTCCAGGCAACCTCCTTGAAGTATCAACTAATGGAGGAGGGGTAATATTAGACAACTAGCCCTTCTTCCCCTTTTCAGAAATCGGAAGTTGCGGATCCAATTCAGACACCTGAGCAGAGGGATTACCATATATAACACAAAATTTCTCCTCCAATGCCTTCTAGTCGAGCTTCACGATCTGTCATTACCCCTCGAGAAGTAGAAAGAATGACAATTCCCATTCCGCCTAAAATTCTAGGTATTTTTTGATAGTTGGAATAGATTCGTAAACCCGGCCGGCTGATACGCTTTAAATTTAAAATAGTTCTAGATGTTCCTTTCCTATTCCTTCTATGTCGTAGGGTTGAAACCAAGAAATTTTTCCGATTTTCTCGATGTTTCCTAACGTTTTCAATAAAGCCTTCTCGTAAAAGTATTCTAACTATGTTTTCGGTCATATTTGTAGATGCTATTCGAACCGTTCCTTTTTTATCCATATGAGCATTTCTTATCGAAGTTATTATATCAGCAATAGTGTCCCTACCCATGACAAACTAGAATTATTATTGCCTCTTATTTAAAATATAATCAACATGTTTTCTTTTTTTTTTTATTCCCTTTTGATTATTTTTTAAAGAATTTTTAAAGAATGAATAAAGAAAGAATAAATAAGGAGAAAAGTGAAGGGGTGAGAAGGGGATATGGGGTGAGAAGGGGATATGCATGAGACATCATTTCCATAATTGATCCATTTTAGATATCCTACTTGATTATATATCATGATCTCATCGACTAGTATTTATAATACCTCAGGAGCTAATGAAACTATCTTAGTAAAATTCAATTGTCTCAATTCCCGAGCGATCGCTCCAAAAACTCGGGTTCCTTTTGGATTTCCTTCTTGATCAATGACAACTGCTGCGTTGTCATCATATCGTATTATCATACCGTTGTCACGTTTAAGTTCTTTACATGTACGTACAATCACAGCCCGAATTACTTCGGATCTTTCTAGAGGCATATTTGGCACCGCTTCTTTGATTACAGCAACAATAATATCACCAATATTAGCATATCGCCGATTACTAGCTCCTAAGATTCGAATACACATCAATTCTCGAGCTCCGCTGTTGTCCGCTACATTCAAATAGGTTTGAGTTTGAATCATATAATTTGTTTTATCTGTTATTTTGATGCAAAGGGCGCAGGAAAAAAGAAAGAAATATTTTTTGTCCAGAAATATAAATTTGAAAAAAAAAAAAGAAAGTAATTCTCGTTTTTCTTCACTATTTTTTTTGTTTCAACAGCCTTATCCTGCAATAACGAATTGAGTTTGTATAGGCATTTTTGACGCAGCTATTGAAATCGCGGCTCTAGCTACAGTTTCTGATATTCCCCCGATCTCATAAAGTATTCGGCCCGGTTTAACGACGGATACCCAATATTCAGGGGATCCTTTACCCGAACCCATACGGGTTTCTGCGGGTCTTACTGTAACGGGCTTATCGGGAAATATACGTACCCATATTTTTCCCCCGCGACGCGCATACCGTGCCATAGCCCGTCGGCCTGCTTCTATTTGTCTAGATGTAATCCAAGCAGATTCAAGTGCTTGAAGAGCGTATCTACCGAAACAAATACGATTGCCTCGATAAGATATTCCCTTCATCCTTCCCCTATGTTGTTTACGGAATCTGGTTCTTTTTGGGTTATAGTTGACGGGTATTTTTCCAACCCCATCTCTACTGCAGAACTGGACATGAGAGTTTCTTCTCATCCAGCTCCTCGCGAGCAAAATGCTCGATTGTATTTCTTCTATTTAATCAATAAGACGCTAAATCCTGCTATTTATTGATTTACTTAAAATCTTGCATTTTTTTATTTGTTATACATCTGAAAATAGAGAGTCTGTATGTACATACAGATAGACATAGACTTTTATAAGACGTCTGGTTCGATTTATAGAATAATCTCTTTCATTTTGATACCGAATCCTTGTTTTGTTTGTTTTAACCTTTTATCGAATTGGCTCGGCCGAACAAAAAATCGGGCAATCCAATAAGCTATTCTTCGCGGGCGAATATTAACTCTTTTTTACGCCTCATTCGTAAGGTAAATCCACGACCTCTCAGAAAAATGAATTGGCTCCCGGTTGGTTTCGCCATCCCACCCAATGAATCATTAGGATTCTATTTACAAATAAATCCTCTGCAGTCACAGGTTCCGTCGTTCCCACTGCTTCTCTATTAATGGCTAGGCCTGAATTATGCAGTGGAGCTTTCAATGTTAATGAAATTCATTTCCGAGTCAATCTTCCCAGTCTCTATTGACTTTAGGCTCTCTATTTATTTGAGTTCTCCTATCCTATGAACTGGATGATTGATCGAATTTTTATCCATATAAATGGAATTTAATGCTTTCTTACACTGCTTTTTCTTTTTTTATGAGATGATTCGTAGGCCATACATATTGGAATCCTATATCATTGATATTTTACTGATATCTTTCTCTCACCTTTCCATTTATCGGCATTCTTCTATTCTATTGTGATTCACAATACATAATTAGATTGCGTTTTCTTTTTTTATTTGATAGAAATCCATTTTATTTGATAAAAATCAATAATGTAGTTGCTACAACTATATGAAGTGTCAATCATATAGTGACTGCATATAGTGACTGATTTCTCGGATCTCGATAATACGAAGCAATGAGCTGGTTATT